TTTTAAGGGGTTAACCAAAAGAAGTTAATGACATGAGTTTTAAACTGAAATCTTAAATTTGGATTAAGAATCTGTTTTAGTTTTATCTTTTCTCCCACCTTCCGAAGAATAAAGCATAGGCATTTATCCCTATCCCTAATCGTTATAATTTTTTGAAAGGTAACTATCTCGGTTTCATATCTAAATTGATTTAGATAATATAAAATATATATATATTATATAGAATTTTTGAAAAAGACTTTCATTCATAAGAAAAAGACTTACTATCTTTGGGATCTGATCCTACACCGCTGCTCAATACCTTAGTGGATCAACTCTATTACATAAGTTGATTCCTAATGCTTATCTCACATCATGGCATTAGTAAGCAGTTATTATTGTCTCGGCCCAAAACCTCGCTAATTGATCTTTACGATGCTTGCTCTATCAATTAGATTCTTTATCCATAGAATAAAACAGCTAGGCATATCTCTTTCTTCACTTTAAATTTCAACTTCTATGAAGTTTCTTTCTTTGCTACAGCTGATAAAAATCGTTGTTTTAGACGATTCATATGTAGAAAGCCCTTTTTGTTTCTAGTATTTACTAGCGGATTTAATCCCTCTTTCCTTTTTTCTTTCTATAGTGGAGATAGTCGCACGTAATGACAGATCACAGCCATATTATTAAAAGCTTGTGGTAAGAACGGATTTCGCTCTAGCGCTCGAAAATAATATTCCAGAGCTTTCGTATGTTCTCCGTTACTTGTGTGGATAAGTCCTATGTTATAGAGTATATAACTTCGATCATAGGGATCAATTTCTAGTCGCATAGCTTCATAATAATTCTGTAAAGCTTCCGCATAATTTCCTTCGGATTGAGCTGACATCCGTTACGGTCGTCATTCAATTCAAAGAATCTCCGTTCCAGAACCGTACATGAGATTTTCATCTCATACGGCTCCTCTTTTATGTGCATAATGAAAATAAAACAGGGAATCAAAAACAAAAAAGAGGAAAATATTTATTATCATTATGAACTGAGCAGGGCTAGTGTTTTTACAAGAAATCTCTAGCCAACCTTACTGCGAGAGATCTTTTCTTAAGATCAAACGTGTTGATACTAGATAGAAAATATAACTCCAACAATTTATTTGTTCTAAACGCCTCAGAATTTCCAGGAATTAGTCACTTCAACAGCCTTCGATGGTTATACAGGTATCCAAAATACAAACGAGACGGATGTTTGTTGTCCCGACCATTCTTGTTAGTTACGATCCTTATCAGGATCGGGATACTTTATAACAAAGTTTTCGTGTTGTTGATTCCTAGGTGTAGTGCTTCTTCCCCTATGTGGCCTATTGGTACTGGTGGAGTAGGGTTGACCTGTAAATACAGAACCTATAGGTGTAGCCTTTCGCTCAATACTAGAGTCGACAATTAAACCATAGCATCCGGGGTTGCATTAATGGAGGATACACGACAGAAGGAATTGTTCTATTTCCAAACTTTACCTTCAACAAGCGTAGATTTTTTTCAAAATTTTTATTTCTATCCCGATCCCAAATCCTGCGCCTTTCTCGTAAGATTGAGAGCAATAAAAAAAGAATCAAATCGCACCATCTCTGTAATAGGTAAATGCCTCTTTTTCTCCTGAAGTTGTCGGAATTATTCGTAATAAGATATTGGCTACAATTGAAAAGGTCTTATCAATAAAATTTCCATTTATCCGCGATCTAGGCATAGGTAGCAATCCATTCTATAATTATTCTCATTACCTCTCGTGGTAAACCGATCCCACAAAGAAAATAATTGTACAGTACGAAATAACATAAAAACAGATTCATTAAGAAAAAGGGACCTGTATTTATTCAAATTGTTCCTTTTTGACAGGAATCAAAAAAAAATAAAGAAATATTGGAGTACGCTTCGATTTCATCCTAATGTAAATGGAGTAGTATACCAACAAAAGAAAGTATTCCAATTTAATTGAAGTTACAGATTATAATAATTTTTTTATTTTTTATTTAATTCTCATCCAAAGAAGAAAAAGGATCGAATAACCATTCTGCGATGTAAAAACCCGATTGTTTTGTCATAGGACACTATACAATCAACTCTATATATAATTTTTCTGAATATTTAATATTTATAATAGATCTTTTATAATAGATCTTATAGGGTAGGGTTTGTTGTTCAGGGAGAACTCTAAAACTGGACTGGAAAGGAATTTTAGAATTATTAAGATATGGAATCATAGTCTAAATAGAATCGTGATCTAAAGAGATCCATTAATCGAAGTGCAAAAAATAGACCCATCAATCAGCGGATTCGTTCTAATTTAGTGATTGCCTCCGGTACCGGTATAAAATAACAGAAAAAGAGGCGAATGTTGGTTTTGCAAACATGAATAGAATGTTTCTAACAGTTTTCATATTTTCTATTTATTTATCCGCAGAACCTCAAAAGAAAGATCTTTCTTTTACTTTGATGAAAATTGATCTATTTTTCTAGTTAGAATTAGAATTGATTGGTCGTTCCTATGCAATAATCTACTAGGAATGGCTCGCTATTCACTCGGTTTTTGGGTCATAATCATGATGTAGGAGAGATGGCCGAGTGGTTGAAGGCGTAGCATTGGAACTGCTATGTAGGCTTTTGTTTACCGAGGGTTCGAATCCCTCTCTTTCCGTACCTTCATCTAATTCACAGATCTTACTAACCAAAAGAGTCAAATAGCACTAGATAAAATTATATTCCAACGCAACAGCAACAGTTAGACCTTTCTTTGATATAGATTCTCTATTCCTAATTGCTGTGGCACGGAAAATACTGAAAGGAAAAGAGTAGACAAGGAATGAAAACCTCCCTCTCGTTCTATGATACCTAAATGGATAAAAATCCGGATCAAACCCTTATTATTTATCTTAACCTTAGGTTAATTTACTTCGACGACTTCGACGAAAGGGATCGAAATTGTCCGAACCCCTGTGATTTTTTCTTTTTTTTTTTTCGTTAGGTTTAGGTCTGACGCGAATAATATTCTACGACTAGCAATTCATTTATTTTCAAACCGACCCATTTACTATCTATTATTTGATTTACTAATCCTTTATATTGGAATGGTTGAAGAGTCAAATGTTTTGGCAATTCGTCCTGAGAGGATGAATCGAAAGAATTTTGAATCAGAGCTCTAGAGTTTTGTTCATCCCTCGCCGTAATAATATCTCGGGGTTTGCAGCGATAACTTGGTATATCTACTATACGACCATTGACTAAAATATGTCTATGGTTAACTAATTGACGGGCTCCGGGAATAGTCGGAGCCATACCCAACCGAAAAAGGATGTTATCCAAGCGCATTTCAAGTAATTGGAGTAAAACCTGACCTGTTGACCCCTTGGCTGTGCCGGCGATACGAACATATTTAAGTAATTGTCGTTCTGTAAGACCATAATGAAAACGCAACTTTTGTTTTTCTTCTAGACGAATACGATATTGAGATTTTTTCCCAGAACGTGATTGGTTTCTAAGATCACTTCCGGCCCCAGGCCTTTTATTAGTTAGTCCCGGTAAAGCTCCCAGGCGGCGTATTTTTTTGAAACGAGGTCCCCGGTAACGCGACATAAAGACTCCTTATTCTTATTTATATTTTATATTGAATTCTTATTGATGAAATTTAATTTTACAGAATAAACCTAAACTAAAACTGAACTAAATGATAAATAAAGCGAAGTTTACAGAAGTAGGGTACTTGTACTCTAAAGAATAATTAGATGAATGGGACAAATATCCAGACCCTTCTATTCTATATATAATCCAGACCTTTCTATTCTATATATATATATATATATACTATATAGAATATATAGAATTATATATACTATATAGAATATAGAATAGAATATAGAGATTCTATATAGATAAAAAAATAGATAAAAGGGGATTTTTTTCATGACATGGTTGGAAGTTCCTATAAGATAAAAAATATATTTTCACTAAAATATTCTTTGATTTCGGATTTCAAAGTAACATTCTCAATCATGTAAAAACTCGAAGAAAATAAATAGAGAAAAGCCGGCTATCGGAATCGAACCGATGACCATCGCATTACAAATGCGATGCTCTAACCTCTGAGCTAAGCAGGCTCACATAATCGAAATTCTACCCGCATAGGGATTCCATAAACTATTGTCATCTTAGCTATTAATTAATATTTTTAGCTATTCATATTTTCATATTAGCTAGTTATAATGAATATGAATATAGAAAAAAGAGAATATAGAAAAAATATACTAAATATAGAATTGAAAGGAAATATTCAATACTCATACTTACCATAGAATATAACCGATTAATCTATCGATATATAATTTCGATTTATTTTTCTCACATCACAATTATATAGCACAAGTATAGTATATATAGTTTAATATTAGATTCGATAGATTTTTAGATTAAATCGTTTTTGTTTTTGCTTTCAAATGATATTTGAAAGTCTTTTTATTACACTTCTCTATTTTATTCCATATCATATATATTTCTATTTCTAAATGGAATTTTCTAAATAATGAGACATTCTTGCGCTCTGATTCGTAAAGATGGAAGCTCAGACGAAAAAAAGAATCGACCGTTCAAGTATTCCAAATTGCATGGGAAAAACGAGCAGAAGAGAGACATATATACGTGGTATATATCTATCTATATTGAATTGCGGATACAGAAATGATAGAATCGTTTCTGATTGGACCAAATACGAGTACGGGTTTCCTATAGAAGATGAAAGAATATAGCCAAGAAATAAAAGAGGAGAAAAACTTTTTCGAGATAGGAAGTAGAAATGAAATAAAAAAGAGAACGACATCTCAATAAAAATGAGATCCTAGTCTCAAAAAAAAGGGGGGATATGGCGAAATTGGTAGACGCTGCGGACTTAATTGGATTGAGCCTTGGTATGGAAACCTACTAAGTGATAACTTTCAAATTCAGAGAAACCCTGGAATTAATAAAAATGGGCAATCC